ACAATATTTACTACATGTATATATACAATATATATAATAATATAAAAAAAAAGAAAAAAAATAATATAATATAATTATTATATTATTAATATGATATGAATGAATATTAGTTAATTAGATTATTTTCAATTTATGTAATACATATACAATAATATATAAAATCAAGATGAGCGTGTTACTTATAATACTAACAATTAGATTAATCACAAGTGTTAAGAAAAGACGTATACCCAACCATACAAAAAAAAGAAATAGGTTTATATTCATTTGAAAAAGGTGAATTAATGAAAAATGGATCGAATTGATCATTTATGGTTATATATGTTGCTATTTGAATTGCAATCGATATTAAGGAAAAAATTTTCATTTCATATTAGGAGAGATGGCTGAGTGGTTCAAGGCGTAGCATTGGAACTGCTATGTAGACTTTTGTTTACCGAGGGTTCGAATCCCTCTCTTTCCGTTCTTCCTTGATTATTTTTTTTACTGGAAATAATGAATTGGAAAGAATTGTATTCTTTTTGCTTAGTTTATGAAATATAAAATACAAATTTTTTAAAAAAGTGACAAATTCTTTATTTTTATTCTTCGCGCCCAGGATTACGTCCTGGATCATTAGATAAGAATCCAAAGATGAAGAGAGAAACGAAAAAGATTACTATTGTGTAAACAAAAAGTTTGAGAGTAAGCATTATAAAATCTCCAAGACTTTTTTTTGAAAAAGAAAATAGATCACTTCTTTTTTATTTAACCACTTTTTACATATACCGTTTTAGGCTTTTCTTTTGATTTGTTTGTTCAATATAGATTTCTTTTCCATTTTCAAATGGAGGGTTTTTCATAAAGGATTTTTTATCTTATTAAGAATCTCTTCTTTTTTTCATTTTATGATCGAATACATTATACATTTATAACTATAGAATTAGCGAAAACTTACAGCAGCTTGCCAAACAAAGGCTAATAGAAAAAAAAATAGAGGTATGACAGGCATAATATCAACGATTGGGTTGAAAATGGCATAAGCTTCGGGCAATTTAGCAAAGAAAAAAATATTTTGATAAATGACAGAATGAAAACAGATCCAGATTAAACTAAACAGATTAAGCATAAAAAAGATTTCTTTCTTTGAAATTCAATTAGAAAAGAGTATTTTAATGATAAGAAAAAAGGGAAATGCAAAAAATTGCAAGGGTTTCTATTTGCATACATTATACATTATCTTAATGGAATTCCATGTAATGATCAATTCCCTTTTTTGATTCTATATTATCTGTATGTGTAGAATGTTAGCAATAAACACATATTTTTGCTGTGGTTAATAAGTTGACGAATAATCAAGAGAACCATTAAAGTTTCTTTGTGTTGAAGAAACGTTTCAATGGGGCGTGGCCAAGTGGTAAGGCAGCGGGTTTTGGTCCCGTTATTCGGAGGTTCGAATCCTTCCGTCCCAGATTCTTTATGATCAAACAAAAGAAGATATTCTTCTCTATTAATACATGAAAAATTGTTAAACAATTTGTTTATTCTTATAAAGAAAATAATATTAATAAAATATATTAAGTTTCGATTTATTGAAAATATCATCCAATGCTCAATGTCGGAGAAATGGATCATTTTGACTTTCCTTTTTAATATGAAATGAAATTAAGAAATGGAATTTCTTATTTATTTTTATCCATAATTTATGAATCTACTAATTGAACCAATGACTATTCATTATTCCATCGATATGAACTAATTATATTATATATAATTAATATTAATTGAATATATATCGATATCGATAGAAACTTGCAATTAAATTGGAGAAGAATGTTATGGTAAAACTTCGCTTGAAACGATGTGGTAGAAAGCAACGTGCGACTTGAAGGAACTAATTGTCTGTGGATTTCTACATCCGCCATTTTACATATTAATCAAGATGCTCTTGGCTCGACATTTTATTCTTCAAGTAACCTTGTTTTTACTGGGGTTGCAAGTAAATAATATATAATGAAGCTCGAGAAGAAGGGTTTTAGTAAGGGAAAGAATCTAGGGTTAGTTAAAATTAATAAGTTAGGCCAACTTTGTAAGTATCTCTTTCTATCTTTTCTATAGAATTAGAGTAAGGTTTAAAAATATATAACATAAGAGGGTTCTCAGATTCTAGATCTTATTTAGATTAGATATTTAGATAAAAGAACAAATAAATACAAAAGGTATGTTGCTGGCTTTTTGAAAGGAAAAATCCTCGAAGGAATGTCTAAACCCAATGATTTCAAAAAGTAAATCAACAATATTTCATAACAAGGAAAAACCTTTGTGAATTTTCTTAACAATTCCATTGTTACTTTTAGGGCGATAAAAAGAAATGTGCTTGAGATAAGACAAATAAAAGTAAAAGAGTTTAGAGATGACTCAAACAATTTATCAATCTTTTGATTCTTTAAAAAAAATTCAAGCTAACTTGAGTCATAAGTATGAATATGGGTTTTTCTGTAAATAGGAAGAAAAGGAGCAAAATACAATCCTAGTTGGATATTGATTTTATATTTCAATTATATACAGAAATGAAAATCCTTTTTTATTGAGCCGTATGAGGAGAAAACCTCTTATACGTTTCTAAGGGGGGGCTTTTTATTTATATCTATCCCAATGAGCCGTTTATCGAATCGTTGCAATTGATGCTCGATCTCGAAGAGAAGGAAGAAATCTTCAAAGAGTAGGTTTCTACGATCCAATCAAGAATGAGACTTATTTAAACATTCCTGTGATCTTGAATTTCCTTAAAAGGGGTGCTAAACCTACAGAAACCGTTTCTCACATTTTACGAAAGGCAGAATTGCTGAAAGAGAAAACAACTCAAAACGACTTTGAATTGGTTGAGAAATCAAATACTAAGTAAAGTAAAGTAGTAAAGTTTACTCATTTGTAATAATTCGTATTATGGAATTATCTACACACCTTTTTTCTTTTAATATTTTTATCTTTGTCATAGAAATTGATCAACTACAAAAATGTTTATTATATTATTTATATTTATTGTATTGATTGGAAATTGACTTGTTCTGCTTCTTTTGACATTTCATAATTTATTCTCTTTGTATTTTTGTGTCAATTCAATATAACTTATTATTTACTTAATCAATTGGTTTTCTCACTAGTGTTTTTCTATTGACAATGGTTTATTTAAAAACTATAATTTGGTCAAGCATTAATAGATTTGTTTATCTACACTCGATTGAATATAAATCCATATATTTATTCATGGTTTATGTTAATGAATCATTATTTATTATCCTTTTTTTCTCAATTCATCATATCTTTAACTTTAAAATGAGGGATTTTTTGATGACATTTACTTTTATAAAAAGAAGGAATTAGTATTTGATTTCATGTTCAATAAAATAATAATAGTAGTTCTTTCACTTTACCCAATTTTTATTTTCATTCGTTCTGTTATAATTCCATTTTATTCGATCATTTTTATTTATTACATTAAATATCTCTGGGTTGCTAACTCAATGGTAGAGTACTCGGCTTTTAAGTGCGACTATGCTTTTTTACACATTTAGATGAAAAAGAATTCGTCCAGACTATTGGTAGAGTCTATAAGACTACGACTGATCCTCAAAGGTAATGAATGGAAAAAATAGCATGTCGTGATAAAATCAATGGATTTCCTTTTATTTTATATTTTTAGTTGCTAAGTGTTGGAGTTACAAAAAGTTTTGTAGCTTCTATGAATTAGAAAAAATAAAATAAAAAGGATTCTTATTTTAAGTGTAGTCTAGGGAATAAATGGATAGAGCTTATTATGGCTCCAATTTAAGAAAATAAAAAGTAACGAGCTTATTTTGTTCAATTGGAATGAATTGAACATGGAATGATTATTCGATCTAATTATACGTTAAAAATGGATTAGCACCTATTATGGTAAAAAAGAAAAGAAATTGTTTTAATTTCAATTTTTATTTATTATCATTTTCTTTAAATAAATCCTAATTATTCTTGATTATGGATTGGAAACATATGTGTAGAAAAAACGGTATATTGATAAATAGCCAAAATCAAAAGAGCAATCGGGTTGTAAAAATAAAGGAGTTTTTACCTTTTGTGATTTAAATTCAAATGAATATAATCCCAACGGGATTAAGATTAGACTAAAAAAATATAAATAATATGAATATCTACTAATGTGACTCTCCGTTTATTTTGGGGTTGTGAAATGGAATTTATCTACTTTATTTATTTATTATTCAATATTCCTATTCTTTTCTAGCCGTATTGCATTATGTATTATTTTATAAACCAAGAACATCATTTTTTTTACTTTTTCTCTGGTTCAAATCAAAATGAAAAAGTTACAAGGATATCTAGAAAAGGATAAATTTCATAAACAATACTTTTTATATCCACTTATTTTTCAGGAGTATGTTTATGTATTTGCTCATGATTATTGTTTAACTAATTGTTCCTTTTTTTATGAATCTGTAGAAATGCCTATTTTTTGTTGTGACAAAAAGTTTAGCTCAGTACTTTTGAAACGTTTCCTTATTCAAATCTATCAAACGGGTTATTTGGGGCATTTAAATAATAAGTTTCAGAATAACCCATTCATTCAGTATAAAGATTATTTTTATTTTTTTTTCTATTCTCAAATTATATTAGAAAGTTTTGCAATTATTGCAGAAATTCCATTTTCTCAACGTTTAGTATCTTTCCCAACAAAAAAAGGGATACTCAAATATAATCAATTACGATCTATTCATTCTATATTTCCTTTTTTAGAGGATCACTTTTCACATTTAGACTATGTAGTAAATCTAGTCATACCCTATCCTATTCATTTTGAAATTTTGGTTCACAATGTTAAAAGTTGGATCAAGGATATTGCATTTTTGCATTTATTACGATTTTTTTTGAATGAGTATTCCAATTGGAAGAGTTTGATTACTTCAAAAGAAAAGATTTATGCTTTTTTAAAAGAAAATAAAAGATTCTTTTTTTTTCTATATAAT